AATTCAAAAAAAAATTATGTTTCGCAATTAAATAATCCAATTTTCCATTTTTAATTGAACCTTGGATACAAATCACGAGAATGTATATTTTTCCTCGAATCCTTCGTTGAGAGGTAAAGGATTAAATCCTTTTAAGAAATAAAGTTTTTCTTCGGAATATGAATCAAATCAAACCGAGGGATCCCTTAACTAGAAAAGGGATTAATAAAACGAATCACACTTTTACCACTAAACTATACCCGCTACAATGCGATTATTGTATATAAATGAAACTTTTGTCGAACAAAAAAAGGTAATCGGACGTAATCAAGATAGGATCCAAAACAAAATAATGATGAAAATTATAGCATTGACGTGTTTGTTTTGGTTTTGTCAGTAAACCTAATCAGATTAGTAAAAGAGCACTCCTAATTCAAAATTTAAATAAAGAAAGAACAAGTTCTTTCTTTTGCTGGAGGATTTTTGACAGAACAGATAGGGCTCGATAAAACTATTTATGTTATGACATAAGAATGCATTGCACAACAATCCACAGTTCCTTATTTTTTTTTTCTTTTTTTCCAGTAAAGGAAAAAAAATAAGAAAAGAAAGAATAATAATAAAAAAAAATGACACTTTGATTCTATAGAATGAAATTCCATATCAGAGGAATGGAAAGATCCCTTCTTCTGATTGTTGTTTCAATAATCAATAATAAGCATTTTTGTTTTCAAACAAATCATTTTATCTATATCTATGATTTGGAATGGAACAAAAAATGGCCCGGCTAGGTACTGACCAGGCCAGGCCGTGAAAAGAAAAAAAGCTCTTTCGGAAGAAGAGGTATTCTTGCTTTTTTCTTTTTTTTTTTTATTCGAAATATCTCTTTAGAACCTTTTCTTTATCTAAATGGGATTGCTTATAAAAGTAGTATATATTAAAGTTGTATATATTAATAGAGTAAAAAAAAATAAAGAGAGATAAAGAAAAGAAAGGCTTTTTTTCAAGCCTTACTTTTTGTGTAATGTAAGATAGTAATTATCCTTTTTCAATTGGGAGAGATGGCTGAGTGGACTAAAGCGTCGGATTGCTAATCCGTTGTACGAGTTTTTCGTACCGAGGGTTCGAATCCCTCTCTTTCCGTTTCCGTTGATGACTTGTTATTTGATTTATTTTTTTTTCAAAACCTTTCCTTTGTTTTTGTTTTTTTTCATATAATAAATAAGGATGTACAATAGATAAAATCCTAAGTAAAATAGAGAAAATCCTAAGTAAGAACATTGAAAAATTAAGCAAGTAAAAAGAAAGGCTTTTTTATTCTTCACGTCCAGGATTACGTCCTGGATCATTAGATAGGAATCCAAAGATGAAGAGAGAAACAAAAAATATCACTACTGTATAAACAAAGAGTTTGAGAGTAAGCATTACACAATCTCCAAGATCTTTTTTTTTCAAAAAAAAAAGAGAATAGATTCTCCATTTTTATACCCCATATCCTATTTTGACACCAATAAACAAAATGGTTTCTCGAAATCAAAAATCAAAAAGAATTTTCAGAAATTCATTTGGAATAAGAGTCGAGTCTTTCATAAAAAAAAAATCTTTCCTATTTTGAAATGACTCTAAAAGGGTTTTTCAATAAATGAAAAAGAATCCGAATGAGGAAAGAGGGGAGTCAGATTTTTTGCAGCTATCTAAGAATTGTTTGAATCGAGGGTTCATGTTCATGCTGTAAGACTTATCCGATCTTATCCATTGTTCCAATTTTTTTTTGTTTCGAATAAATCATGTCTAGGACAGTATTAAAGATCTCATCGAAAACTTACAGCAGCTTGCCAAACAAAGGCTAAGAGAAAAAAGAGAAGGGGTATTACTGGCATAAAATCTACGATTGGATTCAAAAAAGCGTAGGCCTCAGGCAATTTGGCTAAGAAAAAACTACTTGAATAAAGGGTGGAATGAAGACAGATACAGATCAAACTAAAGATATTAAGCATAACAAACATTTTTTTTTTCTTGGACTTGGAGATAATTGTATTTTGATTGAGTTATTGTTATTGATAATTGATATCCCTTAAAAATGAAAAAAAAAAGGTAAGGGATACCAAAAAATCCTTCTTTGAACTCACCCAATCAAAAATCCTTCAATTCTCAAAAAAGAATAGAAGAAATCATACTTTTATACAATATCTTAATTGAATTATATGTAATGATCAATAAATTCAGCTTCATTGTATATCTACACGTGTCAAAACCCTAGGAACAATAGAGTCCATAGATATTTATTTTAGATTGGAATTGACGAACAACCAAAAACAATACTACTCTTTAGTAGTATTGAATAGAAATTGAAATGGGGCGTGGCCAAGTGGTAAGGCAACGGGTTTTGGTCCCGCTATTCGGAGGTTCGAATCCTTCCGTCCCAGGGAATACCTATTCTATATATAGATAGAAACATAGATAGAAATATCTATTATCACAATAAAGAAAGGTTTTCTTTTTGAACTACCTTCTGTTTTTTGAACTACCTTCTCTACTCTTTAAGAGTTAAATATTGGATATTATGTGATTCTTGTTTCTGATTTTTAATGATTCTATTCTTCTTTAAATCCTATTTTTTCACAAATTAAATTCAACTAAGATACATATAGATGAAACTGAATCGAGTTGTGATCTAGGAATCTAGATTCGAAGAATTGGAAATAAAGAAAAAAAAAAAAGGGGGTTGCAAAAGAGGTTGAATGCGCTTTTCATCGTATGTCCATCCCCTTATACTTTGAATATTGAATATTCATATTGAAGTTTAAGTTAGTTACTTCGAAAAGCCTTACGTCCCATATAATAAGAATTAATTAACAATGTAAGATAGCAATTTAACTAGCTGTGCTTGTACAAATTGGAAAATTGGATTAAGAAATAATCAAGTTACATACATATAACGTATCTATTTTCTTTGAACCTCATTTTTAGGTATTTCATTTCGTATTTGATTTGGTTCGCATATATAATTGTAAATATATGTAATAATATATACAGGGGGGGTAATTCATACATCCTATATTCTATTCCCCTTGCTTTAAATAAAAATTATTGAACGAACCCCCACCAGTCAAAGAAACTACGCGTAAAATGAGGAAATGCTTAATGTATTATTGTCGTTCTATTTCAGTGATAACGTTTTTTGGTTTTTTGAAAAAGATTTTGGATCCGTTAATTTGAAATATTCTATATTGAATATTCATAATTCATTCCAATGACAATTGTTCAGTCTATCTGATAGAGGGAATTCTTTTTTTTATGATTTTATTTTTCAGTATGAAATGAAAGAAAAAGAGCCTAAATCTTCCTTTACATCAACTTTTTTTTATTCACTCCACGAAAAAAAGAAATTTATTTCTTTTTCTATCTATCTATATTTTTTTAATCACTGAGGTTTAATTCAAAGATGAATTATTTATGATGATAAATGCAATCTTTAGGAAAACTTTATTCAAATAGTGATATCCAGGTAGGTTTTTTTTCAATTCAATAACTATTTGAATTGAATGATTTCTTATGAGTATTTGATATTCGAAGAAGTCTAAGATTGTTGAATATATCCTCTCAAGTTACTTGAAGATGCAATGTAGATTCAATACAAAGAACTTTTTTCTTCCTAATATTTAGAAATTAATAAATAAAATAAAAATATTGCATTCATCCAATAAAAAGAAAATCGAGGATTAAATTGAATTCTTTCTAAGACTTCTTTAGAAACCAATGGAACGACCGAACAAATGACTATTCATGATTCCCTAATTGAATCAATTACATATCAGTTCCAAACTAGAGGAATGTTATGGTAAAACTTCGTTTGAAACGATGTGGTAGAAAGCAACGTGCGACTTGAAGGACATGATCAGTTGTGGATTCTTACACCCACCCTTTTTATTATATAGGAATGAAGGTGCTCTTGGCTCGACATCCTTTGTTCTGTTCCACTCGAAACCTCATTTTTTCTTGGGTTGTAGTGTAAACAGTATGTGATGTAGCTCGAGTAGAAAGTATTGATTCATTTCTCAGGGCAAGGATCTAGGGTTAGTGCCAATTAATAAGTTGGAACAACTTCGTAAGTGTAGTCTATTTTCGATTTCTAAATCGAAAGGATCCAATTCGAGCAAGTTTCAAATCCAAAAAAGGAAAATTTGTTGGAATTAGTGAAACTCTTTTGATCAAAAGTGTATCTTGCGGGAATCAACCGTTTATGATTCTTTGATAGAAATAAATCAGAAAAAGGGCCGTGTTGCTGCCATTTTGAAACGATTAAAAATCACCGAAGTAATGTCTAAACCCAATGATTCAAGGCAAAGATAAAATATTTTGGAACAAGGAAATATCTTTTTTTTAATTGTCTCGACAACTAGATCAAGAACAAGGAGTCCAAATATATTCTAAACGAGACAAAGAAAAAGGGGTTAGAGACCACTCAAAAAATCAAATACATAAGGGTTTTCTTTTGAGCTATTTCATATTTCCGAGTTACTCAACTTGAGTTTTGAGAATACAAATTATTTTTTTTTTTGATAAAGAAAAAGAAGAATAAAAAAGTATTAAATAATCTTAGTCTAATTGATTTGATTTAATGCTTTTATAGATCTATTTGACATTCGAATTGTATACATAGACATATCTTCTAATTTCTCGAGCCGTACGAAGAGAAAGCTTCGTATACGTTTCTAGGGGGGGTTCTAGTTTATCTACGTCTATCCCAATGAGCCGTTTATCGAATCGTTGCAATTGATGTCCGATCCCGAAGAGAAGGAAGAGATCTTCGGAAAGTGGGTTTTTATGATCCGATAAATAATCAAACGTATTTAAATATTCCTGCTATTCTATTTTTTCTTGAAAAAGGTGCTCAACCTACAGGAACTGTTTATGATATTTTAAAGAAAGCGGGGGTTTCTTTTTAGAGAATTTCGTCTTAATTTAAAGGAAAGTCAATTAATGAAATACAAAAGAAGAGGGTGTGGGTGATTCGTATA